GGCGGCTTTCTAAATTCTCATAGGGTCCCCCTGGAATTCCTTCCAGAGCCTGCTGGATAATTTTTATAGATTCTGTCATTTCGCCAATTCGTACTAAATACCGAGCTAATGAATCCCCCTCTTTTTGCCATTGAATCTCCCAATCAAATTCCTCATAACACTCATAACGATCAACTTTACGAAGATCCCATTGTATTCCGGAAGCTCGTAGCGTTGGTCCCGATAAACCCCAGTTTAATGCCTCTTCTCCGCCAATAATGCCTACGCCCTCAACCCGTTCTAAAAAAATAGGATTCCGTGTAATAAGCTTTTGATATTCAGCAACCCCGGTTAAAAAATAATCGCAAAAATCCAAACATTTATCTATCCAGCCATGAGGTAGATCAGCAGCGACTCCTCCGATACGAAAAAAATTATGCATCATGCGCATGCCGGTAGCAGCTTCAAATAGGTCATATATCAATTCTCGTTCTCGAAAAATATAGAAGAAAGGAGTCTGCGCCCCAATATCTGCCATAAAAGGACCAAGCCATAACAAATGGGAAGCGATACGACTCAACTCCAACATAATAGCTCTGATATAGCTAGCCCTTTTAGGTACTTGAATATTCCCTAGCTGTTCGGGCCCGTTTACGGTTATTGCTTCTGTGAACATAGTAGCTAAATAATCCCAACGTGTTACATAAGGCAAATATTGTATAATTGTTCGATTTTCCGCAATTTTCTCCATCCCTCTATGTAAATAACCCAATACTGGTTCGCAGTTAATAACATCTTCACCATCGAGAGTAACGATCAGTCGAAGAACACCATGCATTGATGGGTGGTGAGGGCCCATATTAACTATCATGAGGTCTTTTCTTGTAGTTGGTGGAATCATAAGTTTTTCTCGAGTCATTCTTCCATGCATTGCTGAAAGTAAAAAGAAAGAAGTTCATCAAAATTTAAACGACTAAGCGCAAATGGTCTCACGCTTCAAATTAACGAGTTTTTATCTCTCGAATATCCAACTCCCCAATTAATTCTTTATAGCGCCCCCTATTTATTTTTGACAAATAGGCCAGCAGTCGTTGACGTTTTCCCAAAATTTTTCGCAAACCTCGCTGAGATGAAAAGTCTTTTTTGTGCAATTCCAAATGTGAAGTGAGTTTCCTTATTTTAGTGGTGAAACTGAATACTTGAAATTCAACAGACCCCCTGGTTTCTTTGTTTTCTTTTTGAGAAATAACCGAAATCGATGAATTTTTTACCATAAAAAAACGCCCCTTGCCCTTTTTACAGATATGGATTTTACCGATCAGTAATAATAATAATGCCATTAATTTGAATGTGGTATATACAAGAATCTAATCAAAATTTCTTTATGAACTACTAAATTTCCTGAATTCAAATCAATCAATCCAATTTTAAATTGGTTTTCTATAGGAATAGAAAAGGTTGGTACATTTTTGGATCGAAGAATTTAGACCTAAAATAAAGAAGGTTTCGTTGATTCATTTCGAGATCGAATTCACACATTATTCATTTGATATTGGATACTAGAATGAAATATGAGATAAAACATGTCATCTGTGTATTTGTTTGCTTTCATATACCTTATTATATATATAGGGTATAGGATATACAGAAAAAGTGTATTATCAAAAAATTTTCAATCGTGGATACATCTGTATCCTTAACATACCGAAACGGCTGCCATTATTGGTATCAAACCAATAACGATTCATACAAGCTAAATCTTCTAATCGATAATTAGGCCAAAGAAAGAGCTTTAATTTCATTAATTGATTTTTATCTCTATCAAGATGGTTATTGTCATGTGCAACTTGGCTGCTATTTTTTACGTTCCAAAATACCGGATTTTCGTCTATATAATTTCTCTTTTTTGAATTGAAACAAATTAGAATTCTCAATTTTCTACGACGTCTAAAGGATAAAATATTTTCGGGAACAAGTAAATCAAAATGATTTTTGTCTCTATTTCCAGTTATTCTTTGATGTAGTGAAATAGTTTTAGCAAAATTATTCTTAGAAGCATGTCCTTGCTCTTGGTATTTTTGATGCTTATTCTTATAAACCAACGAAATACCCACGGTTTGATACATAATAAATTGCCCATCTTTTTGTTCAGACAGCCGAATGGGTTCTAGAATAAATACTCCCTTCTTCATAAATTCTGAAAGAGTTAAATTATTATTAATCATCATTATATCCAAACTCATTTGTTTCTTTTGAATCGAGGATATAGTAATTTTTTTTGAATCTATCAGTTTACGCAGGAGACAATATACATTGATATTATTGATCATTCTTTCATTCAAAGTCTCATCCCATCGCAATTGAAAAAGCAAATAACGTTTCAGGAACAAACGGAGTTCTGCTTTCGTGTATTGTTTTTTATTTTTCCCTTTTTTAATGTTTGATCTTTCATAATTTTCTTCAATATCTTTTTGGGGTGAGAGGACGGATCGCCGCTCTCCTCGACTTGTCGGTTCTTTTTCTTCTTGATTTCGATGCTTTTTATTTGATGCTATCAAAAAATTGCCTTTTTCATTGATCTTTTTATTTTCACTTCTATTGAAATTTAAAAGAAGTAATTTGCTTGGTATAAACCAAGGTTTCATTTTATATGTCTTATAAAGTAACAAAAATTCTGGGAAGAACCAAAGTTCCAGATTGGATATGGGATGCTTTAGCATTTTTTCATTCATTCCCATCCAATCGCAAAACCCCTTGTGAGAGTTTGGTAAATTGATCTCTGGGATCTTAAGATAAAAAAAATCTTTTTTAGAAATTATTTGAGAATTTTTAGTACGAATTTGAGTATTTTGATTCCTATTGGTATCGATTATGATCCAGGCCTCAATATCGACTTTTTGTATAAGATCCAATTTAAAAATTTTCCAATCAAAATATTTTCTATCGGCCGGTTTTTCCATATGGATCTTTCCTAGATCATTTTTAATAGGGATGTTCCTTAGCATATCAAAAAAATTTTTTTTAGGCGTGTTATAATAAATTTCTTGGTTCGTATTTCCTTCAAAGGGAGATCCATAAAAAAAGCATTCCGTTTTCTTTTCATAATGAATAAATTTATATGATAAAAGATCAGATCGATAGTATTTTAGAAAATTATCTTTTTGATTAGATAATAAATATACTTCAAATTGTTTTTGTTTTTTGGAATTCATTAATGGGTTTTTTTCATATGAATGCCGTTTGCTAAAATTTGCCTTTTTAACTATGCGATGCTGACGAAATGTATTTCGCCATTTTTCTGGTATTAATCTAGACCATCCAATCTGAGATAAATGGTATTGATAATGTCCTCTTAACCAGCTTTTCCATGGATTCATTTCATAACTCGGAAGTTTGTTATCTGCTGATTTCGAATCAAGCATTCCTTGTGTTTCAAAAGAATCCTTTATTTTAGCCTTAAGGAAAAAGGGGATTCCTTGATATTGAACAACAAATCTTAACGAGTTACTAACTTGGATTTTTCCTAATTTGTAAAATACATCTGGTTGTGTCACGTAGGATAAGTCATAAAAAATATGTGAATTTGCTTTAATATTATCAAGTGCCTTTATTATACTCGAAATAGACTGAATTCCAGTTTGATTTTTTTTATTAATTATTTCTTGTTTTCTTTCATTATTGTAAATGGATTTCTCAATAATTTTTTTTGTTAATTTAAGAAAAAGTTCTGTATTTATTCTGGGAATATTAATGATATATAAAAATATATCTGTGTATATTTTTTCAATGAAAAATTTTACAAAAGGGGATAATTTACAGAATAATTGAGCATTTCGTCTTTTTAACATTTTTACCATTTGTTGTTTTTCTAATTTTTTAGCATTATAACTTGTAGCACTAAGATTATTTATTCTTGGAGTTACTTTTTGTTTCTCTTTTGTGATTCTTTCTATTTGATTTCGAATTGTACTTGTTCTATCAGTCAGATCCTTCATTTTTTTTTCTGTCAATGAAGAGTTTGTCCAACTCGGAGATGCAATTTGAATTTGACTAAATGATTCGTGAATTATTTGATTGTTTATTATGGAATCTTTTTCTTCTTTAATTTTGCTTGATTTATCGACTCCGACTTCTCTTAATCTAAATAATAGAATTGGATTTACTTTGGAAAGTTCTTTTATTATTCTTTTTATAAAAAAAACACTTTTGATAACCCATTTTTTGGTTTCTTTTGAAACTTTTCGATGTAATTTTGTTTTTACTTTGAAAACTGTTCGAACTCGAAAATACTTCTTTTTAAATTTTCCAATTTTTTTTCCGAATTCCTTTAAAATGGGTTTAAAAAAAGAAGGTTTTTTTCGGGGTGAACAAAAGGGGAGTTCAGTTTCCATTCCCCAAACTGTTAAAAAACAAAAATCACCTTTTTCGTTTTTCTTTTTCATCAGATCTTTCTGAGAGGATCGTGGTTTCGATTTTTGCGAAGGTTTCAGACAGAAAGGAAATAAGATTTGTATTTGAATACCATCTGTCAACCAATTTTTTGGAAATTCGGTTTCGGATAATGGAAAACCATTATAGGTGCATTTAATATAGATCTCTTTATTCCATTCTTGGAAATCCTCAGACCATTCAGGACGTTGCAATAGGAATATACGTCCAATATTTTTGGCAATTATCAATGAAGGTAATAGAATATATTTTCTAAAAAAAGATTGAGTTAGTAACACGCAACCTCTTATTCCTTGTGCAAATGGAATACGATTCCAATCCTCTGCGACTTTTATTCGTGCTTTTTCCTTTCTTTTGTTGTTTTCTTGTTTTTCTTCTCTTTTTGTTTGTTCTTTTGTATACTCTACAAGTTTGAATGCTTCCCCCAATCCATTTTTTAAAATTAGTTTAATCAACCCGGAAATATTAAAAGAAAAGGGAGGGGATTTTTCTAGTCTCCCCAAAAAAAGGGGGGACTTCGCATTTGCTTGAAACAATTCGAAAATAACCACTTTACGCCTTTGAGCCCGCAT